CGATATACATAGTATGTATATGTACGATATACATAGTATGTATATGTACGATATACATAGTATGTATATGTACGATATACATAGTATGTATATGTACGATATACATAGTATGTATATGTACGATATACATAGTATGTATATGTACGATATACATAGTATGTATATGTACGATATACATAGTATGTATATGTACGATATACATAGTATGTATATGTACGATATACATAGTATGTATATGTACGATATACATAGTATGTATATGTACGATATACATAGTATGTATATGTACGATATACATAGTATGTATATGTACGATATACATAGTATGTATATGTACGATATACATAGTATGTATATGTACGATATACATAGTATGTATATGTACGATATACATAGTATGTATATGTACGATATACATAGTATGTATATGTACGATATACATAGTATGTATATGTACGATATACATAGTATGTATATGTACGATGTTTCAGAGGGTAGTTTAATGATAAAATCTCAGCTTTGGGAGCCGAGGATTGGAGTTTAAATCTCCACTCTTTGAATATAGCTCTAGGATGGGGTCTAACCTTCGATCTTTGGTTTACAAGACCAATGCTTTTAGCTAAGCTACTAGGGCATTATCAGCTGAGTATTTTGTTTTCTACTCATCCTGCTAATGGGGCGAATACTAAGAATAGAGCAAAATAAATAATTGAGGCGATCTGACCAATAATAATAAACGGGTGTTCTACGGGCTGTCCGCCGATTCATGTGAGGATAAATATGTCGGCTACAAGGGTTCAGAATAGGATTTGGGTTAGGGGGCGAAAGGTGCTGCTTCGCTGTTTTGAGGTGTGGGTGATGGGAACAATTATTAGAATTAGGATTGAAAATAGTAATGCTAGAACCCCGCCGAGTTTATTTGGGATGGAGCGAAGGATGGCGTATGCGAATAGGAAATATCATTCTGGCTTGATATGAGGGGGTGTAACTAGGGGGTTGGCGGGGGTAAAATTTTCTGGGTCACCCAGCAGGTTTGGGGAAAATAGGGCTAAGAATATAAGGCCCGCTAGTAGAATAATAAAACCTAGAAGGTCTTTGTAGGAGAAATAGGGGTGGAATGTAATTTTATCTACGTTTGAGTTTAGGCCCAGCGGGTTGTTTGACCCTGTTTCATGCAGGAATAGTAGGTGGATCATACTTGCGCCAGCAATTACAAACGGGAATAGGAAGTGGAAGGTAAAGAATCGTGTGAGGGTGGCATTATCTACAGAGAAGCCCCCTCAGATTCATTGTACTAGGGTGTCTCCGATGTAGGGGAATGCTGATAGTAGGTTAGTGATGACAGTTGCTCCTCAGAAGGATATTTGACCTCAGGGTAGTACATACCCTACGAATGCGGTTATTATGACAAGGAGAAATAGTACTACTCCAACGTTTCATGTTTCTTTGTATAGATAGGAGCCGTAGTATAGGCCTCGGGCAATATGGAGATATAGGCAGATAAAAAATAATGAGGCTCCGTTTGCGTGGATATTTCGTAGGAATCAGCCATAGTTAACGTCTCGGCAGATGTGAGCTACTGATGAGAAGGCTAAGGAGATGTCTGAGGTAAAGTGTATTGCTAGAAATAAGCCTGTGACGATTTGTGTAATGAGGCACAGGCCAAGAAGGGACCCAAAGTTTCATCAGACTGAAATGTTTACGGGGGCTGGGAGATCAATGAATGCTCCGTTAATAATACTAATTAGGGGGTGGGTTTTTCGGATGGTAGCCATTAGTTTCTGTAGTTGAATTAACAACGGTGGTTTTTCAAGTCACTGGTCTTGGTTAGAATCCGAGTGGAAATTATGACTTATTTTGTTGTTTTATTTCTTATTGGGTTCGTGCTAGGGGTAGTAGCTGTTGCTTCTAATCCTGCTCCTTATTTTGCTGCTCTGGGACTAGTATTTGCGGCAGCAGGGGGGTGTGGAGTGTTGGTTGGACATGGTGGGTCTTTTTTATCTTTAGTGTTGTTTTTGATTTATTTGGGGGGAATGTTGGTAGTTTTTGCTTATACAGCTGCTTTGGCGGCCGAGCCATATCCTGAGGCATGGGGTGATTGGTCTGTATTAGGTTATGTTTTGTTGTATATGGTTGGGCTCTTGGTTATTGGCGGATGGCTGTCAGTAGATTGATACATTAATTCATGGGTCGTTATTGATGATTTTGGGACATTTTCTTTATTGCGTGGGGATTTTAGTGGGGTTTCTGTTATTTATTCTTTTGGTGGAGGGATGTTGATTGTTTCTGGGTGAGTGTTGTTATTAAGCTTGTTTGTGGTACTTGAGTTAACTCGTGGGCTTAGTCGGGGGTGTTTGCGGGCAGTTTAAATGATGTTAATTAGTGTAACAGCTAAGACGACTGTAAGGAGGAATAGTATTAGGTAGGTTTTGATAAGCCCTCGTTGAGTGTTGCTTGTAATTTTGATTATAGGGAGTTGAATAGAGGTGATTCCTTTTGGGCCAGCTTTTTCAAATCATATTTGATCTACTAGGTGGGTTGCTATGGTTTGGCCTATTAAGAGGTTGGTTTTGGGGGCAAGGCGGTGCATGATTGATGGGAAGTAGCCTAACATATTTGAGAAGTTGTGGGTTTGGAGGATTGGGGTAGTTTTTATCTGTTTATTTGTTAGGCTTGTTAATTCAATGGCGATAAGGAGACCGATAGTTGTAACTAGCAGGGCTGCTATTTTGAGGGAGAGGGGCATGGTTATAATGGGGGTTTTTGTCGGTAGGAAGTTTGAGGTAATCAGTAGTCCTGCTAGGATGCTGCCTCAGGCTAGACGTTTGATTGGATTTAGGATGGTTGGGTTATTCTCATTAATGGGTAGCATGGGGAGGAATCGTGGGAAGCCTATTGAGGCAAAGAAGATAACTCGGAAGCTGTATACTGCTGGGAATGATGTTGCGATCAAGGTTAAGACTAGGGCTCAGGCGTTTAGGTGGGATGTGTTTAGGGCCTCAATAATTGCGTCTTTTGAAAAGAATCCTGCTAGGAATGGCATTCCTGTTAATGCTAAACTTCCGACTGTAAGGCAGGAGGAGGTGAATGGGAGGATTGTGTGCAGTCCCCCTATTTTTCGGATGTCTTGTTCGTCATTAAGGCTGTGGATAATTGATCCGGAGCACAGGAATAGTATTGCTTTGAAGAAGGCGTGAGTGCAGATATGCAAGAAGGCGAGTTGCGGCTGGTTTAGTCCGATTGTGACTATTATTAGTCCTAGCTGGCTTGAAGTAGAGAAGGCTACGATTTTTTTGATGTCATTTTGGGTAAGAGCACAGGTGGCTGTAAATAGAGTAGTCAGGGCTCCCAGGCAGAGGCAGGTTGTGAGAGCAAGCTGATTGTGTTCTATTAGGGGGTGGAGTCGAATAAGGAGGAAGATCCCCGCAACAACTATTGTACTTGAGTGCAGTAGGGCAGAGACTGGCGTAGGCCCTTCTATTGCTGAGGGGAGTCATGGGTGTAGTCCAAATTGTGCTGATTTTCCTGTGGCAGCCAAGATTAGGCCTATAAGGGGAAGTGTCATTTGAGTATCGTGGGAGGAGATGAATATCTGTTGGATTTCTCAGGTATTTAGGTTTATTGCAAATCAGGCTATGCTCAGAATAAGTCCAATATCGCCGACTCGGTTATAGATTACAGCTTGTAGGGCGGCGGTGTTGGCATCAGTTCGGCCATACCATCAGCCAATTAGTAAGAATGATATGATTCCTACTCCTTCTCAGCCGATGAATAGTTGGAATATGTTGTTGGCAGTTACTAGTACAATTATTGCAATTAAGAATATGAGTAGATATTTAAAGAATCGGTTTATATTTGGGTCCGAGTGTATATATCATGAGGCAAACTCTAGGATTGATCACGTTACATATAGGGCTACTGGTGTAAAGATAATTGAATATTGATCGAATTTAAAGCTTGTATTGATGTCAAATGATATAATATTTATTCAGTGTCAGTTGGTTGTGATGACTTCTATTCCTTGGTCTAGGAAAATGAATAGTGGAATCAAGCTGGTAAAGAAGGCTATTTGTACAGCAGTTTTGACTTTAGAGGTGGCTCAATCTTTTTTTAGTGGGGAGGGGGACAGGGTGGTAAATAGGGGGAATGCTAACAGAAAGAAAATAATGAATAAGCTGGAATTGAAGATCAGGGTGGTAGGGTGCATAGCTTCTACTTGGAGTTGCACCAAGAGTTTTTGGTTCCTAAGACCAATGGATGAACTATTATCCTTTAAAAGCTGGCAAGTGAGTTGAGGAGTTGAACCTCAATGACTGAGGAATTAGCAGTTCCTAGTGTCGCCGGCCTCTCTTGGTGGACAAGAAGATTCTAACTTCTGTCTTTAGAATCACAATCTAATGTTTTTATTAAAACTATGTCTACAGAATGCCCATCCTCACATTAGTTCAGGCTTAGTAATTAGTATAATTACAGGGATTAGGTGCATGGCCATTAGTAGGTGTTCCCGGGTGTGGGATGGTTCGATTGAGATAATGTGGGTGGGGGTTGGCCCTCGTTGTGTTATTAGGAATATGTATAAGGAGTAGCTAGCAGTGATTAGCGTCCCTAGTCCTGTGAGCACGATTGTTCATGGGGATCAATTAAATATTGATGTAATAATAATTAATTCTCCCATTAAATTAGGTAATGGGGGAAGTGCTAAATTAGCCAGATTTGCGATGAATCATCATGATGCTATAAGGGGAAGGAGGATTTGTAGGCCTCGGGCGAGAAGGAGGGTGCGTGAGTGAGTTCGCTCATAATTAGTGTTTGCTAGGCAGAATAGGGCTGATGATACGAGGCCGTGAGCGATTATTAGAACGATTGCTCCTGTGAAACCTCATGGGGTTTGAATTAGAATTCCAGCTGCTACAAGGCCTATATGGCTAACTGATGAGTAAGCAATAAGGGATTTTAGATCAGTTTGTCGTAGACAAATGGAGCCTGCTATAATGATGCCCCATAGGGCGAGAATAATAAATGGGTATGCAAGTTGTTCAGTTAGGGGGCTCAGTATAACTATGATTCGTATTATTCCATATCCCCCCAGCTTTAGGAGGACAGCTGCTAGAATTATGGAGCCTGCGATTGGGGCTTCTACATGGGCTTTTGGAAGTCAAAGGTGGGCCCCGTACAGTGGTATTTTTACTAGGAAGGCAACTAGGCAGGCAGCCCATCAGATTTTGCTGCCTGAGGAAGTTAGGGAGAGGGTGGGGGCATGTTGTATAATTAGTATAGAGAGGGTTCCAATGTCTTTTTGTAAGGTTAGGAGTGCAACTAGGAGGGGGAGGGACCCTGCTAGGGTGTAGAATAAGAAATAGACCCCTGCGTTTAGGCGCTCAGTTTGGTTTCCCCAGCGAGTAATAATAACGAGGGTTGGGATAAGGGTGGCCTCAAATATAATATAAAATAGAATAATTTCTGTTGCCCCGAATGCTATGATTAAGAACACTTGTAGTGAGACTAAAAGGGTGATGTAGGTTCGCTGTCGATTTAAGGGTTCAAGATGAAGGTGGTTTTGGCTTGCTAGTAGCATTAAGGGGAGAAGTCAGCATGTCAGGATTAGTAAGGGGGTAGATAGGGGGTCTGTGGCTATATGAAGATTGGAAGAGGTCCACCCTGTTTCTGCGTCTCATTTTAGTCAAGAGAGGCTCAGCGTGGCAATGATGAGGCTTTGAGTGGTTGTTACGGTTCAGACTCATTTGTTAGGGGTGAGTCAAGTCGTTGGTAGTATCATGAGGGTGGGGATTAAGATTTTTAGCATTGTAGTAGGTTTAGGCTTTGGAGTCGGTCGGTGCCGTGTGTTCGTGCGGTGGCGACCAGTAGGGCAAGGCCTGCGCTAGCTTCGCAGGCAGAAAAAGCTAGTAGAAGTATTGGGGTGGCGGCGTGTGTGGTTGCTTCTAGCTGTAGGGACCACAAGGATAGGGCGATAAATAATGAGAGTATTATGCCTTCTAGACATAAAAGGGCAGATAGGAAGTGAGTGCGATGGAAGGCAAGGCCTATTAATGCGAGGATAAATGCTGAGCTGAAGCTAAAATGTACTGGGGTCATAAGGCGATTATGGAATTTAACCATAATTTACTGAGCCGAAATCAGTGGTCTTATGTTGGACTAATCACCTACTCAGCTCATTCTAGGCCCCCTTGTAGTCATTCATAGATGAGGCCTAGGGTGAGGAGGATGAGGATAGAGGTTGCTCAGAATAGGGTGAGAGATGGGGAGATTAGTTGGTCTCCTCATGGTAGTGGTAGGAGGAGGGCAATTTCTAGATCAAATAATAGGAATAGGATGGCCACTAAGAAGAATCGCATGGAGAACGGGAGTCGTGCGGATCCCAGGGGGTCGAAGCCGCATTCATAGGGGGATAGTTTCTCTGAATCTGGGCTTATTTGTGGAAGTCAGAATGCTACAATGGCAAGAATGCATGATAGGGCTGCTGTAATGGTAAAAATTGTTATAGTTAAATTCATTATCCTTCCTTGGGGTTTAACCAAGACTAAATGATTGGAAGTCACTTGTACTGTTATTGATACTAGAAAGATTATGAGCCTCATCAGTAGATAGAGACGTATAGGAATAGTCATACTACATCAACGAAGTGCCAATATCAGGCAGCTGCTTCAAATCCAAAGTGGTGGTTTGATGTGAAGTGGAATTTGATTTGACGTAATAGGCATACTGCTAGGAAGGTGGTTCCGATAATGACGTGAAGGCCGTGGAAGCCTGTAGCAACGAAGAAGGTAGCACCATATACCCCATCTGCAATAGTGAATGGGGCCTCATAGTATTCTATTGCTTGAAGTGCTGTAAAGTATAGGCCTAGTAGAATAGTCAGTGTTAGGGCTTGAATTGCTTGGTTTCGTTTACCCTCTATTAGGCTATGGTGGGCCCATGTAACTGTTACACCGGAAGCTAGTAGTACTGCAGTGTTTAGTAGAGGTACTTCAAATGGGTCTAGGGCATTGATTCCTGTTGGGGGTCAACATCCTCCTAGTTCGGGGGTAGGGGCCAGGCTGGAGTGATAGAATGCCCAGAAGAATCCTAGGAAGAAAAAGACTTCAGATGTGATAAATAAGATTATTCCATAGCGTAGTCCTTTTTGGACTGGGGCGGTGTGATGTCCTTGGAATGTTCCTTCTCGGATAATATCTCGTCATCATTGGTATATGGTTAGAAGTAGTAGGGTCTGGCCAATAATTAGTAGGATTGTGGAATTAAAGTGGAATCAGATTGCGAGTCCGGATGTTATTAATAGGGCGGCTACTGCGCCGGTCAGAGGTCATGGGCTGGGGTCAACTATGTGGTATGCGTGTGCTTGGTGGGCCATTAGACGTTTTCTTGTAGGTAGAGGCTTAGGAGAAGTACGAATACATAAGCTTGGATTATGGCAACTGCAATTTCTAGGAGGGTAAGTAGGAATAGAACGATGGATGTTAGAAGTGCAACGGTTGGTATCATCGGAATAAGGACAAATGCTGCAGTGGCGATTAGTTGGATGAGTAGATGTCCGGCTGTGAGGTTTGCGGTGATTCGGACGCCAAGGGCTACTGGTCGAATAAATAGGCTAATTGTTTCGATAATAATCAGAACAGGAATGAGGGGTGTTGGAGTTCCTTCTGGTAATAGATGTCCTAGAGCAGCGGTGGGTTGATTTCGCATTCCAATTAGTACTGTTGCCAATCATAGTGGGACAGCTAGGCCGAGGCTCATAGATAGTTGGGCGGTTGGAGTAAAGGTATATGGGAGGAGACTTAAAAGGTTTATAGTAATTAGAAATACTATTACTGAAGTTAAAAGAAGGGCCCATTTGTGGCCTCCTACATTTAGGGGTGTTAATAATTGTTGAGTAAATCGGTTTATAAATCATCCTTGTAGTGTAAGTAGTCGGTTGTTTAGTCATCGATCAGTGGGTGTTGGGTAGAGAATTCATGGAAGGGTTATGGCTAGGATTATTAGTGGGATGTAGCAGATGATAGGGCTATCGAATTGGTCAAAGAAGCTTAGGATCATGGTCAGGCTCAGGATTGGGTCTCTGGTTTTTTGGCGCTTTGTGTAGTGGGTTCGTTTGGAAAGGTATGGCCAAGGATTTTTGGTGTTAGTACAACTAGGAGAATCATTCAGGAGTATAGGAGGTATAAGACTCAGGGGGCTAGATCTAATTGAGGCATGTCACTGAGGGTGGTTGGAAAGCACCAATCTTTAGCTTAAAAGGCTAACGCTATGTCCTGTTTAGCTTCTCGGTGAGGCGTCGATTATTGATAAACTTCAGTCTTCAAAGTGTTGTAGGGGGACAGATTCAACGACAATTGGCATAAAGCTGTGATTGGCCCCGCAAATTTCAGAGCACTGCCCGTAAAATACTCCCGGGCGGGAGGTTATAAATGTAGCTTGGTTTAGGCGTCCTGGGACAGCGTCTATTTTAATTCCTAGGGAAGGTACGGCTCATGAGTGGAGTACATCTTCGGCAGTAATTAGGACTCGTACTGGGGAGTCTATAGGGACCACCATGCGGTGGTCTGTTTCTAGGAGCCGGAATTGTCCGTTAGATAGATCTTGCGTTGGTACTATGTAGGAATCAAATTCTAGGTCAGTAAAATCTGTGTATTCATAGCTTCAGTATCATTGGTGTCCGATTGCTTTGATGGTGAGATGCGGGTCATTAATTTCGTCTATTAGGTAAAGAATTCGGAGGGATGGTAGGGCAATAAGAATTAGGACTACTGCCGGTATAATGGTTCAGACTATTTCAATTTCTTGAGCATCAAGCACATACTTGTCTGTTAGTTTAGTGGTAACTGTGACTACGATAATGTATAATACAGCAGTGCTGATTAAAAAGACGATTATTAGTGCATGGTCGTGGAAGTGAAGAAGTTCTTCTATTACAGGTGAGGCCGCGTCTTGGAATCCTAGTTGTATGGGATGTGCCATTATAGCTATTAGGCTCAAGGCACGCAGGGGTTTAACCTACAATTCTGCCTTGACAAGGCAGTGTATTGGGCGCTTATACTAGTGTCTTATAAGATAAGAAAGAGGCAGAGTGGTTATGCGGTTGGCTTGAAACCATCTAAATGGGGGTTCAATTCCTTCCTTTCTTGTTAGGCTCGGTGTGCTTGAACGTAAGCTGGCTCTTCGTATGTGTGATAAGGGGGAGGGCATCCATGCAGTCATTCTACGTTGGTTGCTGCATACTCTACGGCTAGTACTTCTCGTTTTGCTGCGAAAGCTTCTCATAGTATAAATAGGAATATTACTACGGCAATGAGGGATACTAGAGAGCCAATTGATGAGACAGTGTTTCAGAGTGTATATGCATCTGGGTAGTCGGAGTACCGTCGTGGCATTCCTGCGAGGCCTAGGAAATGTTGCGGGAAGAATGTTAGGTTTACTCCTACGAATATTACGCCAAAGTGGATTTTTGATCATGTGGGGTGGAGAGTATATCCTGAGAATAGGGGGAATCAGTGTACAAATCCCCCCATAATTGCAAATACTGCGCCTATGGACAGGACATAGTGAAAGTGGGCAACAACGTAGTATGTGTCGTGTAGTACGATATCTAGGGACGAGTTGGCTAGAACAATTCCTGTAAGTCCACCGACTGTAAATAGGAAGATGAATCCTAGGGCTCATAGGAGTGGGGTCTCTCATTTGATTGCCCCTCCGTGTAAAGTAGCTAGTCAGCTAAATACTTTAACTCCTGTGGGGATTGCAATGACTATGGTTGCAGAAGTGAAATAAGCTCGAGTGTCCACGTCTATTCCAACTGTAAACATGTGGTGAGCTCATACGATGAATCCTAATAGGCCGATGGCCATTATGGCTCATACTATTCCCATATAGCCGAATGGTTCTTTTTTACCTGCGTAGTATGCTACAATATGGGAAACTATTCCGAACCCTGGGAGAATTAAAATGTATACTTCTGGGTGTCCGAAGAATCAGAAAAGGTGTTGGTATAAGATGGGGTCGCCCCCTCCGGCAGGGTCAAAGAATGTGGTATTGAGATTTCGGTCAGTTAGTAGCATTGTGATGCCTGCGGCCAAGACGGGCAGGGATAGGAGGAGTAGAACAGCAGTAATTAGGACGGATCATACGAACAGAGGTGTTTGGTATTGAGAGGCTGCTGGGGGTTTTATGTTGATAATGGTTGTGATAAAGTTAATTGCCCCAAGAATGGATGAAACTCCAGCTAAGTGTAGGGAGAAGATGGTTAAATCTACTGATGCGCCTGCGTGTGCAAGGTTGCTTGCCAGAGGGGGGTATACAGTTCAGCCGGTCCCGGCTCCCGCTTCTACGCCTGAGGAGGCAAGAAGAAGTAGGAAGGATGGGGGCAGCAGTCAGAAGCTCATGTTGTTTATTCGGGGGAAAGCTATGTCCGGGGCTCCAATTATTAGGGGGACTAGCCAGTTGCCAAACCCACCAATTATAACGGGCATTACTATAAAGAAAATTATTACAAAGGCATGTGCTGTAACAATTACATTATAGATCTGGTCGTCACCTAGCAAGGCTCCTGGTTGACTTAGTTCTGCTCGAATTAGGAGACTCAGGGCCGTGCCGACCATGCCAGCTCAGGCACCGAATACTAGGTAGAGGGTGCCAATGTCTTTGTGATTAGTAGAGAAGAATCAACGGGTGATTGTCACAGGTAGTATGGCTGAATATATAGGCGGCGGGTTGTAGCTCCGCGTACGAAGGTTCAATTCCTTCTGCTACCAAGCCCCGTGGTGTAATTCATGTCAGATTGCAAATCTGAAGATGCGGAGTATCGCCCGCCGGGGCTTTCTCCCGCCTCGCCGTCGAAACGGCGGGAGAAAGTCGTGGGTGGATGCTCATTGGTTTGGGCGCTTAACTGTTAATTAAGAAATTGTAGGATCGAGGCCTGCCCACTCAGTAAGGTTTTAGCTTAATTAAAGTGTCTGAGTTGCATTCAGAAGATGTGAGATAGAGTCTTGCAAGCCTTAAAGCAGGGGCTAGGAGATTCTCACTCCTGCTTAAAGCTTTGAAGGCTCTTGGTCTAAGTTAAATCCTAAGCCCCTATATTACCATAGACATGGTGGCAGGCGTTATTGGTAGTAGTATTATGGCTAGTACTATGTATAATGGAAGTGTAGTGGATGATACAGTTGGGTTATATCGTCAGGGTAGTTGTGAATTGTTTGGGGCTGGAGAGATTGTTAGGGTTATGGTATAGCAGAGGCGTAGGTAGAAGAATAGGCTGAGAAGGGCAGCTAGAGCTATAATTGAGGCAGTGAGGGGTAGATCTTGTTTGGTTAGTTCCTGGAGGATTAGTCATTTTGGCATAAACCCTGTTAATGGTGGAAGGCCACCTAGGGATAATAGAATTAGTATGGTAAGTGTTACTAAGATGGGGGCTTTTGTTCATTTTAGTGCTAGAGTGTTGATTTTTGTTGAGGCGAGATTTTTTAAGGCTAAGAATGTTGCAGCTGTTATGATAATGTATATTGCTAGAGCAAGTAGGGCTAGGTGTGGTAGGAATTGTAGCACGATGATTATTCATCCTAGGTGGGCGATGGATGAGTAGGCTAGAATTTTTCGGAGTTGCGTTTGATTGAGGCCTCCTCATCCTCCGATTAGTGTAGAAAGAATGCCTATTGTAATTAGCAGGGTTGAGTCTATTGCGTAGGCGAGTTGATAAATTAGGGAAAACGGGGCTAATTTTTGTCATGTTGACATAATTAATCCTGTAAAGAGGTCAAGGCCTTGCATTACTTCTGGTATTCAGAAATGCATGGGGGCAAGGCCCAGTTTGAGAGCCAGGCCAAGGGTAAGTATTGTTGATGGGAGGGGGTGAAGGGTTTGGAGGATGGCTCATTCTCCAGTCAGTCAGGCGTTTGAGAGGGCAGCAAATAAAATTATTGCTGCAGCGGTGGCTTGTGTGAGAAAGTACTTAGTTGTCGCTTCTACAGCTCGGGGGTGGTGATGTTGGGCTATTAGGGGGATGATTGCTAAAGTATTAATTTCTAGACCTATTCATGCTATAAATCAGTGTGAGCTAGTTAGAGTTAGTGTGGTCCCAATGCCTAGGCTTGCATAGAGGATTATTATAGGGTAGGGGTTCATTAGTGAGGGAAGGATTTTAACCAACATTTTCGGGGTATGGGCCCAAGAGCTTGTTTAGCTGACCTTACTAGGAAGTGGTGTAGTGGAAGCACCAAGAGTTTTGATCTCTTGAGGGGGGGTTCGAGTCCCCTTTTTCTAAGGAAGCGAGGGGACTTTAACCCCCATAATACACTCTATCAAAGTGGTCCTTTGGCGTTCGGGCACGATTCCTTATATTATATTAGGTTTGTGGAGGTAGGCCGGCTATTGCGATTGGGAGGGCGGTGTGTCATAAAATAATAGCAAGGGTGATTGGGAGGAAGTTTTTTCATACTAGGTGTATTAGTTGATCATATCGAAATCGTGGGTATGAGGCTCGAACTCAGAGAAATACTATTGATAGGAGGGATGCTTTAATTATTAGGTTGAAGGTTGTGAATGTTGGGAGAGTGGGGATATGACTAGCCCCTAGAAATAGGATAGCAGAAAGGGTATTTATAAGAAGAATGTTGGCGTATTCTGCTAGGAAAAATAGGGCGAATGGGCCACCTGCGTATTCTACGTTGAATCCTGAGACTAGTTCTGATTCTCCCTCTGTTAAGTCGAATGGGGCGCGGTTTGTTTCGGCGAGGGTTGAAATATATCATATTGCTGCTAGAGGTCATCCTGGGATTAGTAGTCAGATTGCTTCTTGGGTGGTGTTGAAGGTGTGGAGGGTAAAGCCTCCTACAAAAATGATTATTGATAGGAGAATAAGTCCAAGGCTAACTTCATATGAGATTGTTTGGGCTACGGCTCGTAGGGCACCGATTAGAGCATATTTCGAGTTTGAGGCTCACCCGGAGCCTAAAATGGAGTATACGGCGAGGCTTGATAATGCCAGAATAAATAGTATTCCTAGGTTTAGGTCAATAATTGGATATGGTAGGGGTAATGGTGCTCATAGGGCAAGGGCTAATGTCAGGGCAAGAATTGGGGCGGTTAGGAATAGAAGTGGGGAGGCAGTGGAGGGGCGTACGGGTTCTTTGATGAACAGTTTTAATCCATCTGCGATTGGTTGAAGGAGTCCGTAAGGTCCTACAATGTTTGGTCCCTTTCGTAGTTGCATGTATCCTAAGACTTTTCGTTCAATTAGTGTGAGGAAGGCGACAGCTAGTAGTACTGGGATAATGTAGGCTAATGGGCTAATGATGTGGGTAAGAAGTACGTTTAGCATAGCTAAGAAGAGGATTTGAACCTCTGAGGGAAAGGGCTTAGGTCTTTTGCACTTACCAGGCTCTGCCATCTTAGCTTATCCTTGTTTTGGATAAGGGTGGTGTGTCCTTTTTCCTATTTTAGTTGATTTCATTAGGTGGGGATAGGGCATACTTTTAGCATGGGCCTCTGTTCTCCCGGTCCTTTCGTACTAGGGGGAACCACTTCATAGATAGAAACTGACCTGGATTACTCCGGTCTGAACTCAGATCACGTAGGACTTTAATCGTTGAACAAACGAACCCTTAATAGCGGCTGCACCATTAGGATGTCCTGATCCAACATCGAGGTCGTAAACCCTTTCGTCGATATGGGCTCTGGGAAAGGATTGCGCTGTTATCCCTAGGGTAACTTGGTTCGTTGATCAGGCTTGGTATGCCTGGGTCATTGTTCGTCAGGTGTCCTGTTACTTAGAGTGGTGGCTCTTAGTTTTGGGAATTATATTAAAGTATTCCTAGTCGACATGGAGGGTTTGTTTTTCTCCTTGGTCGCCCCAACCGAAAACGTAGAATCAGAAGGCCAATGTGCTTGAGTTGTTTATTTCATGTTGGGGGATAAACTTGTATGCATGGTTGATTCTTTGTTTAAAGCTCCATAGGGTCTTCTCGTCTTATGGGCATATGTCCGCTTCTGCACGGGCAGATCAATTTCATTGACTGGAAAAGAGAGACAGATGAGCCCTCGTGATGCCATTCATACAGGTCTTTATTTAAAAGACAAGTGATTACGCTACCTTCGCACGGTCAAAATACCGCGGCCGTTAAAAATTTTTCACTGGGCAGGCGGGACCTCTAATACTTGGGGATTGCAAGAGGCGATGTTTTTGGTAAACAGGCGAGGCTCGTGTTTGCCGAGTTCCTTTCTTTTCTTTTAGTCTTTCCTTGGGTGCACTCCTGTGTAGGGGTAACGATAGTTATTACAGGGTCTTCTAGTATGTCGTGCTATTTGTGTAATTCTCTCTTTGTGTGAGTTCGTTATTTGTCAGTGGGGAGTCCGGTCTGACTTGCAGGGATGCTTGGAGAAGGTCGTGCCTTCTTATTACTAATTTTAGCATTATTACTTCTATATTTATAGAACAGCTTAGTAGTTAGAGGGGAGTGAGATTGGTTATCGGTATAATTGGGTATGTCCTGCTTGAGCTTTAACGCTTTCTTTTCAGATGGCTGCTTTCAGGCCCACTGAAGTAGGGGTCCTTTTATCATTATGATCTTTATCCACATTTTAAGGTTGTGTTCTTTTTCAAGGGAGCTGTACCTCCTTTGAATAACTTTTAAGGCTAACTTTATGTCTTTGGTGGTAACACTGTAGTTGGTTTGAGTATCCTTAAAGCTGAACTTGTATCCATTTCCTAAGCAACCAGCTATAACTAAACTCGTTAGGTCTGTCACCACTACTTGGAGATCTTCCCACTCTTTTGCCACAGAGACGGGTTGGCCCTAGGAGGCTGTCTCGAAGTAGCTCGTTTAGTTTCGGGGGCACAGACTAAAATTCTTTTTGCCTGGGTGTGTCTGGCTAAATCATGATGCAAAAGGTACAAGATTTAATCTTTGCTTTTTGGTGCTTTAACGGGTTATTTCATTTCTCTTTCATCGTTCCCTTGCGGTACTTTTTCTATAGCTTTAAAGGATCCTTTTCTATCGCCTATACTAGGGAGGAAAAATGGTTTGGTTGGTTTAGTTTAATGGTATGTGAGGGTATTTATATTTGTGTATTTGGGTATTTTGTGGTTAAGCTAGATATTCAGCTCAAAATGATCCGACTTGCACGGATATCTTCACAGTGTAAGGGAGGTGCTTTTCTGTTTTAGCTACATTTTGTGATCCAAGTGCACCTTCCGGTACACTTACCATGTTACGACTTGCCTCCTCTTGTTAAGGGTGTTTTTTTATTTATAGGGTTTGTCCAATTTGAGGAGAGTGACGGGCGGTGTGTGCGCGCCTCAGAGCCGGCTTCAAAAGAACTCTCTGCTTTCTTTTTACTGCTAAATCCACCTTCAAAGATTCTATGTTTCATAGAATCATCCGTAGTATTCTGTAGTTAGAAAATGTAGCCCATTTCTTTCCACTCCATACGCTACACCTCGACCTGACGTTTTTAAGTGAGTTCTTTCTGCTTACTATTAGCCCTTCACAGGGTAAGCTGACGACGGCGGTATATAGGCGGGATTAACAAGGAGTGGTGAGGTTTAACGAGGATTATCGGTTCTAGAACAGGCTCCTCTAGGTGGGTCTGGGGCACCGCCAAGTCCTTTGGGTTTTAAGCTAACGCTCGTAGTCCCCTGGCGGATAATATTTGTATTTTATTATCAAGGTTTATAGCTAAGCATAGTGGGGTATCTAATCCCAGTTTGTGTCTTAGCTGTCGTGAGTTCAAGGTGGCTGTTTTGTATAAAGCTACTTTCGTGGTTGATTTTCATCTTTTCATATACGTATAACGGTCGAGAGAGATTTCCGCTTTAATTTATAGCAGCAGCCTGTAATCACGCTTTACGCCGATGTCTATCAATTGGGGCCTCTCGTATAACCGCGGTGGCTGGCACGAGTTTTACCGGCCCTCTTAACATTAACTAAGTCAAGCTTTCGCTTATTGCTTAAAATTTATCACTGCTGAATTCCCTTGGGGGGGTGGCTAAGCAAGGCGTTTTGGGCTACAATGTGTGTGTGCCTGATGCCGGCTCCTTATCTCCGTGGGGGGAGGTTAAGGGCATCCTCACAGGGGGGCGGATACTTGCATGTGTAAGTTCAGTTAGAAATGATAGTAAAGTCAGGACCAAGCCTTTGTGCCTGCGGAACTTTCTAGGGGTCATCTTAACATCTTCAGTGTTACGCTTTGATTAAGCTACGCTAGC